TTCAAAAAGAAAACTTTTTACTAAATCGATTGACAACTGGGAAAGAAATCAAGAAGGAATTGATGAAACAGATCAAAAAACAATGAACTTCATTTCGATTATAAAAAAATCTTCTTCTATTACCAATATTAGTAATAATTTAAATACAAATATTTATTACGATTTATCTTCCCTGTCTCAAGCATATGTATTTTTTAAATTATCACAAATTCAATTATTTCAAAAATATCGCTTGAGATCTATATTTAAATATTGCGAGATCCGTCCCTTTTTGAGAAATAAAAAAAAGGATTGTTGTATGATACGGGCTATTTTTGATTCTAAATCAAGACATAACAAAATTCAAAATTCAGGAATGAATGAATGGAAAAACTGGTTAAAGGGTCATTATCAATACAATTTATCTCAGACAAAATGGTCTCAATTAGTACCAAAAAAATGGCGAAAAAAAATCAATCGACATTATATAACTCAAAATAAAAACTCAATGAAATTGTATTCATATAATAACTCAAAAGATGGATTTGAGCATTACCCCCAAGAACATTATTCTACATATACCGCGGATTCATTTACGAATCAAAAAGAAAAATCTAAAAAACATTACAGATATGATCTTTTTTTACACAAATACATAAATTATGGGGATATCAACCACTCAGACATTTATGAACAAAGATTACAAGCAAAAAAAGACCAAGAAATTTCATATAATTTCAATACGGAGGAACCTGAATTTTTTTATGTATTGGTAAGGATGGCTATGAGTAACTATATAGAAAAAGGAGATATTCTTCATATTGATAAAAATATGGATAGAAAATTTTTTGATTGTAGAATTCCATATTTTCATCTTAGAAAGACTATCGATGTTAAGTCTTGGACCAATATCGGCACCAAACTCGATAAAAATACTAAAACTGAAAAAAAAAAATGGAAAAACAAAGATCTTTTTTTTCTTACGATTCATCAAGAAAACAACTCATCCAATCAAAAAAAAAACTTTTTTATTTTTAATTGGATGGGAATGAATCAAAAAGAGGATTCTCCTAACATATCAAATCTGAAACCTTGGTTCTTCCCAGAATTGTGGCTACTTTTTGATGCATATAAGATGCAACAGTGGATCATACCAATCAAATTCGTTCTTTTTGATATTTTTTTACATGAAAATAATATTTTATTTAGTCAAAATAAAAATATCAATGTAAATCAAAACAAAAATCTTCAGGTATCATCTAATCAGATATCACAGATATCATCTAATCAGATATCATCTAATAAAAAAGAAGCTATTACATTATTCGAATTCCAAAACTTTAACAAAGAAAAAATGGAACAAGTGGACCAAGCCCAAGAAAATCCGGGATCTGATCCACGAAAACAAGAGCAAAAGAATAATATTGAGGAGAATTTTGAGGAGTCAAAGAGTAAAAAAAAAAAAAATAAACAACCCAAAAAAAGGGTAGAACTTGAACTTGATTTTTTCCTGAAAAAGCATTTCCTTTTTCAATTAAGATGGGATGACTCCTTGAATCAAAGAATTTTCAACAATATCAAGGTATATTGTCTCCTACTTAGACTGACAAATCCCCAGGAAATTGCTATATCCTCGATTCAAAGAGGAGAGATGCGTCTGGATATAATGCTGATTCAAAAGGATCCGGTTCTGGCTCTTATAGAATTGATAACAAAAGGAATATTTATTATTGAACCAATTCGTCTATTTTTAAAAAAAGACATAAAATTTATTATATACCAAACCATAACTATAGGTATTTCCTTAGTTGATAAAAGAAAGCATGGAAAATGCATAAAATATGTTGATAAGCAAAAACCTAATGGACGACATCAGAATATACCTATGAATGCGTATCAAGAGCATTCTAATTTCCTTGTTCCTGAAACTATTCTTTCCCCTAGACGTCGGAGAGAGTTAAGAACTCTAATTTGCTTTAATTCTTGTAATTGGAATACTGTACATAAAATTCCTCTATTTTTGAAAAACAACATAAGAAACTCCAAAAAAATTTTGAATGAGGACAAACACCTTAATACTAATCAAAAGAAATTTATTAAATACAAATTGTTTCTTTGGCCTAATTACCGATTAGAAGATTTAGCTTGTATGAGTCGCTATTGGTTTGATAGCACTAATGGGAGCCGTTTCAGTATGTTAAGAATACGTATGTATCCGCGATTGAGAATTAATTAAGACTTTAATACTTAAGACTTTAATACTCATCTCCTTTTTTTATTCTATATATTTAGATAGATATTCTATATATTTAGATAGATATACTTTTTAGATATATTTTTTTATTTGTTCTATTTAATTATTTATTCTATTTATATTTAAATTTATTCTATTTAAATATTTATTGTATTTAAACGTGTTAGTAGATTAAAAACGAAAGAAGGGTGCACACATATATTATGTTATAGTCTGGTACACAATACGCATTGTATTAACTTGAATATTTAGATATTTAATTAATTGGCTCTTTTTAGGTGAAAAAATTTCTCTTTCAGAGAAGAGAGTCTCGAAATGTTTTTTTATCCAAATCAAATGAAGAATTTGATTTGGATAAAAAAATAGAGTATATTACAATAGAGTATATTACTCTATGAAAATGAAATGAAAAAATCCAAATAAAATTGTTATGTATACTAGATTAAAAACCCTAGCATAACATAAATAAGATAGATTATAAGATTATAACATAATAAATAATATATATTATCTGATCTGTAAAATCCATGGAAAAGAAAAAGATAGAAAAATTCTTTATGGTAAAAAAAAATTCATTTATTTCGTTTATTCCACAAGAAGAAAAAGAAGAAAACCCGGGTTCTGTTGAATTTCAAGTATTTAGTTTCACCAATAAGATACGTAGACTAACTTCACATTTGGGGTTGCATAAAAAGGATTTTTTATCGCAAAGAGGTCTACGAAAAATTCTGGGAAAACGTCAACGTTTACTGACTTATTTATCAAATAAAAACAGAATGCGTTATAAAAAATTAATTGATCAGTTGGGTATTCGTGAGCCAAAAAATCGTTAATTTCATCGCTTCATTTTTTTTTTCAGTAGTCTTGATTTTTCATTTTGATGAACCTCCTTTTTTGAAGAATTCATAGAATAATGAATTAAGGAAAAACGATATGACTGTACCTGCTACAAGAAAAGATCTCATGATAGTTAATATGGGACCCCACCACCCATCAATGCATGGTGTTCTTAGACTGATTGTGACTCTTGATGGTGAAGATGTTATTGATTGTGAACCCATATTGGGTTATTTACACAGAGGGATGGAAAAAATAGCGGAAAACCGAACCATTATACAATATCTACCATATGTAACACGTTGGGATTATTTAGCTACTATGTTTACAGAGGCAATAACAGTAAATGCACCAGAACAGCTGGAAAATGTTGAAGTACCTAAAAGAGCCAGCCATATCAGAGTAATTATGCTGGAGCTGAGTCGTATAGCTTCTCATTTGTTATGGCTTGGACCTTTTATGGCGGATATCGGGGCACAAACCCCCTTTTTCTATATTTTTAGAGAGAGGGAATTGATATATGATTTATTCGAAGCTGCCACAGGTATGCGAATGATGCATAATTATTTCCGAGTGGGAGGAGTAGCTGCCGATCTCCCTTATGGTTGGGTAGATAAATGTTTGGATTTTTGCGATTATTTTTTAACAGGAATTGTTGAATATGAAAAACTAATTACGAGAAATCCCATTTTTTTGGAACGAGTTGAGGGGATAGGCGTTATTGGCGGAGAGGAAGCAATAAATTGGGGTTTGTCAGGCCCAATGTTACGAGCTTCTGGAATCCAGTGGGATCTTCGTAAAATTGATAATTATGAATGTTACAATGAATTCGATTGGAAAGTCCAGTGGCAAAAAGAAGGAGATTCATTAGCTCGCTATTTAGTACGAATCGGCGAAATGAGAGAATCTATCAAAATTATTCAACAGGCCCTAGAAGAAATTCCCGGAGGCCCCTATGAGAATTTAGAAGTCCGACGCTTTGATAAAGCAAAAAACTCCGAATGGAATGATTTTGAATACCGATTTTTTAGTAAAAAACCTTCGCCTAATTTTGAATTGTCGAAACAAGAACTTTACGCGAGAATGGAAGCTCCAAAGGGAGAATTAGGAATTTTTTTAATAGGGGATAATAGTGTTTTTCCTTGGAGATGGAAAATCCGTCCACCGGGTTTCATCAATTTGCAAATTCTTTCTCAGCTAGTTAAAAGAATGAAATTGGCTGATATTATGACAATACTAGGTAGTATAGATATTATTATGGGGGAAGTTGATCGTTGAAATGAGAATTGATATTACAGAAATACAAGCTATAAATTCTTTTTCCACATTGGAATTCTTAAACGAAGTCTATGGACTCATATGGATCCTTGTACCTATTTTTAGCCTTATATTAGGAATTACAATAGGAGTACTGGTAATTGTGTGGTTAGAAAGAGAAATATCTGCAGCGATACAACAGCGCATTGGGCCCGAATATGCCGGTCCCTTGGGAATTCTTCAAGCTCTAGCAGATGGAATCAAACTACTTTTAAAAGAGGACCTTCTCCCCTCCAGAGGGGATATTCGTTTGTTTAGTATTGGGCCGTCTATAGCGGTCATATCAATTATATTAAGTTACTTAGTAATTCCTTTTGGATATCGACTGATTTTAGCCGATCTCAGTATGGGTGTTTCTTTATGGATCGCTATTTCAAGCATTGCTCCTATTGGTCTTCTTATGTCAGGATATGGATCCAATAATAAATATTCCTTTTTAGGTGGTCTACGGGCTGCTGCACAATCTATTAGTTATGAAATACCATTAACTCTATGTGTGTTATCAATATCTCTACGTGTGAGTCGTTAGAACAGCAACTCTTTCCCTTTTCCCTAGAAGTAAAAAAGAAAAGGAGCTGAATGTTGAATGTATTGAATAGATTTTTTTTATTCTTTATTCATCGTTCGGGCCGATGAGTTAAACCAGATAGTTATATGAGTGAAATAAAACAACTTATCAATTTGCAGTAATAAAAAAAATCTCATTCCATATGTACAAGAATAAGATTGAAATAAACATAAGCAGCATAAACTGGTTACCCCAAGATTAAGATTCTTTCATAAATCATCATATCTTGAAGCGGGCAAAAGAAAAGATTCACTGTATGGAATTTCCGTTAATGTCTTTGTATGTATTACCATACTGTAGATCAATCAAAAATCGGTGAACAGTTAGGAACACCAAGGTACACAAAGGATTAGTAATAGAGATATGTAAAATATCAAAGGAAAGGTATTTCCGAAGAGTTGTTTTTGCATAAAACGAATCGTAATAAGGGCTTTAAGTTAGTAGAAACGATCAAGCAGTACTTCCCTACGATTCCGATCTAGAGTATGCTCCTATTCACTGATAAAAAAATAACTATCAAGAACGAATTAATCCTTGACTCTTTTATTTTTTACCCTCCTCTGAGATAGAAGAACAGGAATAAAAGAAATGGAATTCAATCTTCGAATGAAAAAAGGATTCTGAATTCTTTATACTTTATATTTATTAATGTAACAAGTATTTGACTGAAAGATTAAGTTATTACCGAACAAAATAAAGAAAAATCTGTTTTTTTATTAGAAAATTAAGGAATGAGATCAATTCTGAAGCAAAGTACTTTTCTTATTCTAGCAGACAGAATTTCATTGGTATAATTTGGGACCTTCCGGTGGATCTTTATTATATCTACTCCCACAAAGCAAGCTAGGTCAATAATAAAGAATGAGTCCTTAAATTTATTTGTACCCATAGAGAAGCCGTATGAAGCTGAGGTCTCATGTACGGTTTTGAAATAGCGATGCGAACAGTAATGTTATTATCGACTATAATTATCTAACAGTTCAAGTACAGTTGATATAGTTGAAGCGCAGTCCAAATATGGCTTTTGGGGATGGAATCTGTGGCGTCAACCCATCGGGTTTCTAGTTTTCCTAATCTCCTCTCTAGCTGAATGCGAGAGACTACCTTTTGATTTACCAGAAGCTGAGGAAGAATTAGTAGCAGGTTATCAAACCGAATATTCAGGTATCAAATATGCTTTATTTTATCTTGCTTCTTACCTAAATCTATTGGTTTCCTCCTTTTTTCTAACGGTTCTTTATTTAGGTGGATGGGATTTATCTATTCCATACATATCAATTCCTGAATTTTTTGGAATAGAAAAAATAGCTGGAGTTTTTGGAATGCCAATTGGTATCTTTATTACATTAGCTAAAGCTTATTTGTTTATGTTCATTCCTATCGCAACAAGATGGACTTTTCCTAGGATGAGAATAGATCAACTATTAAATCTTGGATGGAAATTTCTTTTACCTATTTCTCTAGGTAATTTATTATTAACAACTTCTTCTCAACTTGTTTCACTATAAATACAAAGAGAATAATGATATTCTAGATTCATAACTTATTTCAAACAAGAGAAAGAAACATCAAAATTTTTCATGGATATTTACAATATGTTTCCCATGGTGACTGGATTCATGAATTATGGTCAACAAACAATACGAGCCGCAAGGTACATTGGTCAAAGTTTCATAGTTACCTTATCCCACACAAATCGTTTACCCATAACTATTCAATATCCTTATGAAAAATCACTCACATCAGAGCGTTTCCGCGGTCGAATTCACTTTGAATTTGATAAATGTATTGCTTGTGAAGTATGTGTTCGTGTATGCCCAATAGATCTACCCGTTGTTGATTGGAGATTTGAAAAAGATATGAAAAAGAAACAATTGCTTAATTATAGTATTGATTTCGGAGTCTGTATATTTTGCGGTAACTGTGTCGAGTATTGTCCAACAAACTGTTTATCAATGACTGAAGAATATGAACTTTCCGCTTATGATCGTCACGAATTGAATTATAATCAAATTGCTTTGGGGCGATTACCTGTGTCAGTAATTGGAGATTATACAATTCAAACAGTTAAAAATTCAACTCAAATGAAAATAGACAAAGAAAAACTTTTTGGGCCAAAAACAATTACTAATTATTAAAATTTTGTTTTGATATATTTTGTATAAAAGATCTAAGCTTTTCTTTTAATTTAGTTGGTCGATAACTACAAAAAATAACAAAATGACTATTGATTGTTGAGAATCGCCCTACGGTTTAATTTAATTTAAAACTGAGAAAAATCGACTTTCTTATGACGATTTCAAAATAGAAAATTTTAACTAATCTTTTTTTTTTATCTGTTTATCTGAAAGATAGAAAGGAGTTATATTGGCCCAATTATTATATCTACCAATTCTATCAATTATTATATCTACATTGACAATTATTATATCTACATTGAATCATAAATATATAATTTAATTCAATTAGAAACATATCATATGTGCGAAAAGTGGAGTAACCCCTTTCTTTTCTCCCTTTTCCATTTCCTGAACCATTCAGTAAGGTCATGATTTTACTTAGCTTATTTTGTATTTTATACATAATGGATTTGCCTGGACCAATGCATGATATTTTTGTGGTATTGCTGGGATCTGTTCTTGTATTAGGGGGTTTGGGGGTGGTATTATTTACCAATCCAATTTATTCCGCCTTTTCGTTGGGATTGGTTCTTGTTTGTATATCTTTATTCTATATTCCAGCGAACTCCTTTTTTGTAGCTGCCGCACAACTACTTATTTATGTAGGAGCCGTAAATGTTCTAATCATATTTGCGGTAATGTTCATGAATACCTCAGAATATTCCATGGATTCCCCCTTTTGGACTATTGGGGATGGGGTCACTTTATTAGTTTGTACAAGTATTTTTTTTTTAGTAATTACTACTATTTCAGACACGTCGTGGTACGGAATTCTTTGGACTACAAAATTAAATCAGATTATGGAGCAGGACCTAATAAGTAACGTTCAACAAATTGGGATTCATTTATCAACGGATTTTTATCTTCCCTTTGAACTAATTTCTATAATTCTTTTAGTTTCTTTGATAGGTGCAATTACTATGGCTCGTCAATAATAAAAAAGATTTAAGAATAAAAAACAATTAAACAACTCAATTTTGAGAGAATAATAAAAAAAAAAAAAAAGTTGATATTAAAATCAATCGAGATTGATAAGGAGTTGGTCAATGATGTTTGAGCATGTACTTTTTTTTAGTGTCTATTTATTTTGTATCGGTATCTATGGATTGATCACGAGTCGAAACATGGTTAGAGCACTTATGTGTCTTGAGCTTATACTAAATTCGGTTAATATAAATCTGGTAACATTTTCGGATATATTTGATACTCGCCAATTAAAAGGAAACATATTCTCAATATTTATTATTGCCGTTGCTGCTGCCGAAGCAGCCATTGGTTTAGCTATTGTTTCATCGATCTACCGTAACAGAAAATCCACTCGTATCAATCAATCGAATTTGTTGAGTAATTAGTAATAATTATCACATAGATAAAACATATACACAAATGCGGATACATATTCATTTCATATAAAAACAATATTTCATATAAAAACAATATAATAGCAAAATAGCAATACAATAATGTATAATTTATGCATTATATTATTATATTATATAATATAAAATAATTAAATATAAAAATACAATTTAATTAGAATTAAATAAAATATATATATATATAATATAATAATATATAATTTATAATTAAATTATATTTATATAATAAATTTATATAATAAAATAATAAAATAAATATAAAATATATATAATATAAAATATATATAATAAAAGAAATATATATATATATATAATTTAAATATATATATATAATTTAAATATTAAAATATAATATAAATTTTTATTAATTAATTTATTAATTAATTAGAATTATTTTCTTAATTAATTAGAATTATATAATTCTATTTAGAATTTAATTCTATTTATAATTAGATTTTCTTAATTAATGTAAAAATTAACGTAAAGTACAAATGTAAAGTTAAATTCTAAATTAAAATAAAATTCATTTTCTCTATTTAAAATAAAATTCATTTTCTCTATTATTATTATCTAAAAATCTAAAATTTTCTACATTATTTTATCTTTTTTATATAAAATATAAATAGAATATATAAATATAAAATAGAATATATAAATATAAAATATTTATATATTCATTTTTATATATTTATATTTTATATATTTATATATATTATATTTATTTATATAAACTTATATAAACTATAGTATTTGAAATTTGAAAGGTTGACAAAAATTTTCTTATTTTGAATTTGAGTATATTCATTTCAATTCGAATTCTAAATAACAAATTTGAATTGACAGTGCGATTACGGTTATGGAAACATAACTCAAAGTCTCTTGGCTTTTCTCACGAACAGATTTTTAAAAATAAGGGTTCTCGAAATTTTGATAAACCACTGGTTCGTCTGGTTTTTACAATAAAAACAATAGAAATTGTAATTTCTTTTTACCAGATCGAAAATTTTTTATGTTCAAACTGGGAATTTTTAGATCCAATGTCACATTCAGTAAAAATTTATGATACGTGTATAGGATGTACTCAATGTGTACGAGCCTGCCCTACGGATGTATTGGAAATGATACCTTGGGACGGATGTAAAGCTAAGCAAATTGCTTCCGCGCCAAGAACGGAAGACTGTGTAGGTTGTAAGAGATGTGAATCCGCCTGCCCAACAGATTTTTTGAGTGTCCGTGTTTATTTATGGCATGAAACAACTCGCAGCATGGGTCTAGCTTATTGATACCTTATAAAAAATTCCACTTGAATCGTCTGATTCCTCTTTACTGACAAAAACCCGTACTCAATAAAATATATTATTATTATTCCGAGCACGGGTTTTCTGGTCAAAATGTATCTTGTCTTTATCACGAGTTATTTTCCTTGGTTAACAATACTTGTCGTTTTGCCGATATTCGCGGGTTCCTCAATTTTCTTTCTTCCTCATAGAGGAAATAAAATGTTTAGATGGTATACTATTTGTATATGCTTATTAGAACTACTTCTAACAACCTATGTATTCTGTTATCATTTTCAACTGGACGATCCATTAATCCAATTACAGGAAGATTCTAAATGGATAGATATTTTTGATTTTCACTGGAGACTGGGAATTGATGGACTTTCCATAGGACCCGTTTTACTGACAGGATTTATCACTACTTTAGCTACTTTAGCAGCTTGGCCAGTTACTCGAAATCCACGATTGTTTTATTTTCTGATGCTCGCAATGTACAGTGGTCAAATGGGATCATTTTCTTCTCGAGACCTTTTACTTTTTTTCATCATGTGGGAGTTAGAATTAATTCCCGTTTACTTACTTTTATTGATGTGGGGAGGAAAGAAACGTCTCTATTCGGCTACAAAGTTTATTTTGTACACGGCAGGGGGTTCCATTTTTCTCTTAATAGGAGTTCTAGGTATGGGTTTATATGGTTTCAATGAACCGACATTAGATTTTGAAAGATTAGCTAATCAATCATATCCTGTAGCATTAGAAATAATATTTTATTTTGGCTTCCTCATTGCTTATGCTGTCAAATCACCGATTATCCCGCTACATACATGGTTACCAGATACCCACGGAGAAGCACATTACAGTACATGTATGCTTCTAGCTGGAATCTTATTAAAAATGGGAGCGTATGGACTTATTCGGATCAATATGGAATTCTTACCCCACGCTCATTCGATAATCGCTCCTTGGTTGGTAATAATAGGAACAATGCAAATAATCTATGCGGCTTTAACCTCTCTTGGTCAACGGAATTTAAAGAAAAGAATTGCTTATTCCTCTGTATCTCATATGGGTTTCCTTATTATAGGAATTGGGTCCATAACAAATATAGGACTCAACGGGGCTGTTTTACAAATGCTTTCTCATGGATTTATTGGTGCTGCACTTTTTTTCTTGGCAGGAACGTGTTGTGATAGAATACGTCTTGTTTATCTAGACCAAATGGGGGGTATCTCGATCCCAATGCCAAAACTATTTACCATGTTCAGTAGCTTTTCCATGGCTTCTCTTGCATTGCCAGGTATGAGCGGTTTTGTTGCGGAATCAATAGTGTTTGCGGGTATAATTACTAGTCCAAATTTTTTTTTAATACCAAAAATCTTAATTATTTTTGTAATGGCAATTGGAATGATATTAACTCCTATTTATTTATTATCTATGTTACGTCAGATGTTTTATGGATACAAGCTGTTCAATGTTCCAAACCCCACCTTTGTAGATTTTGGACCTCGAGAACTATTTGTTTCAATTTGTCTCTTTCTACCTGTAATCGGTATTGGTATTTATCCCGATTTCGTTCTCTCCCTATCGGCTGACAAGGTACAAGTTATCGTATCTAATTACTTTCATAGATAGTCTTTTATTCATGATATAGAGACAGAAAGTTTTCCAATTCTTAAATTAAAATTTAATATTTCCTTATACAAGATACAAGGCAAAAGGGCGAGTTAGAGTTGTAATGACACGGATCTCAGGTTTTTGAGAACCGTTTGGATGAATCAATGATTCATCCAAACGGTTCTCAAAAACCCCTACAAAAAAACTTTCGTTATACCTTAAACGACGTTCTTATGTATTCTTCATAAAGTTTCTTCAATTAGATGTTAATGTGAATGAACCATAACTGTGTAGACCTATCCCTAATAAATTGATTCCAAAATAGCATATCCAAATAATAAGAAATCCTATAGAAGCTACAAGTGCGGAATTCATAACTTGAAGACTTTGATTTGTTCTAGTATGTAAATAAATTGCAAATACGTTCCAGGTAATAAATGCCCAAGTTTCTTTTGGATCCCAACTCCAATAGGACCCCCATGCCTCATTAGCCCATACCCCTCCGCAAAGAATACCTAGGGTTAAAAAAGTAAATCCTAAACTAATGACACGATAACTCCAATAATCCAAACGCTGAGTCAATTGATATTTGTAATAATTTGGAAATGAAAGAAAAGAAGAAGTTTTTATCAAAGAATTTTTTTTTTCATTCCAAAATTTCGTCTTAAAAAATGACTTAATTAAGAAAACAATACCTATTTTTTTTCGAAAAGTAATGACTAGAAGAGCGATGGATAATAAAGACCCACATAAAAGAGCTGCATAACTCAATAACATCATACTTACATGCATCATTAACCACTGAGATTGAAGAGCGGGTACTAAGATTGTGGATTGATGCATTTCAGTTAAAAGACCTGACGTGGCAAAACCTTGAGTAAAGATGGTACTTGGTGCAGTTATTGTGCTTAAATCACTTTTAGGGTTTACCCTCTTGGGAATTGTATGAATAATAAATAAACCGCACGAAAGAAAGATTAATGATTCATATAAATTACTTAAGGGAAAATGTGCTAAAGAAATCCAACGAGAAACTAACAATCCCGTTATGGAGAAAAAAGTTGCTGTCATTCCTTTTTCTGATGAATCGAATAATCCTCGAGTTTCGTGGGCTAATAAGGTCATTACCTGAATCATAATCACAATTGAAATTATCGAAAAAGAGATATGAGTTAATATATGTTCTAAAGTCGTAAATATCATAAAAGTAAGTCCTACTCACTACATGAATTACATAATTATTGAGTTATATAATTGAAATCGAGAATTAAATAATTATAAGATTTCTTATGTTTCTTTTATAGAATATAGAATGTTTCTTATTTATAGAATTTTTAAAATAAAATATAAAATAAATAAAATTTATAATTTATAAAATTTATAGGTTATGTGCCGCCACTCGGACTCGAACCGAGATGCTCTAGCACTGCTTCCTAAGAGCAGCGTGTCTACCAATTTCACCATGGCGGCTTATTTAATTTAAATAAAAAAAAGAATTTAAAACTTTTTACTTAAAAATAAGTATAGTAAATTCCTGTCGAATTGTCGAGATTCAAGGATTCAATATAATCAGTCTACGAAGCCTTAGAATTGATAAAAAAAAATAAAACTCATTTGAATTCCTATTCAATTCCTATTTTATTTGAACCTTTATCTTTAATATTTTAAAAGTAAAAAGTAAAAGTAAAAAAATCGCAAGCTTAGCTAGTCTTGATAGTTTTCAGTCGAAATATGCTTGTTCCTTTTTTTTTTTCCTTTTGTTTCGACGATTCCTTTTTTTATTTATCCTATCCGATTGATTCAAGTAAAATGCAAAAATGATCTTTTCCGCGAACAAAATTAAATAACTAGGATTTCATATGGATCACAAATTTAAAATTGAAAGAATTCGAAACTAAGGATTTTGACACCCCAGCTTATTTCACTTATTTCATTTCAAAAATTGCATTTCAAAAAAAAAAAAATAATGAAAATTTCTATCAAATTTGATCCCCCCTTTTTCACAATAGAAATAGAATAACCTCATTGTGAAAAGGAGATGGGGAAAATTTTATACAAAAAAAATAGTATTTTAATAGTTCGAAACCCAAATACACAAAAATCTAAAGAATCTATTTTATTAGTATTCAATTGAGGAGTTCAATACATTAATTAATCAACAAAAAAAATTCTTCAAACTATGTTAATTCTGGTTATTTCGAGAATTTCTTATTTGTATTTTGTTGTCGCACAAAAAAACTTTTTGAACGCCTGGTGGACAGCGATTTCGCTAAAGAAAAAGCTTTTATTGCGGTTAAATATCCTTTCCTCTTCCAAATGTTTTTAGAAATACGTTTTTTTGACAAAGAAGTACGTTTTTTTGGAACTGCCATTCTAAAAATAGATTACTTTTATGATTGTATGTGAAAGACATGTATTGTTCAAAATAGATCATTTTTTATTAGTCATTATCTTTACCCTATTTGTTTTATTCCATCCGTAGATAATATAAGTTTAAAATAAAATTAAAACATAACACGCGTAGAAAGAAAAACATTAATTAACTAGATGGATATAATATATTAGAATATGGATATATTATCGGTATATTCGTATTATATATCATACGTATTATATATCATATGTATATATCATATGTATATATTGTATTGTATATATTGTATAAATATGTATAAAGTATAAAGTATAAAAATCAAAATTTGGTTCAAAAATATTTTTTATATACATATTTAATATCTATTTTTTATTTTCATTTTAGATTATTTTATTTAAATTCATTTAAATAAAATAAAATTTATATTATTTATATATTTATTATTTCTATATTATTTATTATTTCTATATTAATAATATTATTAAATTAATAATATTATTAATATTATAATATCAGAATTAATATTAGAATATCAAAATTCTTTAATTTTTTATTATATTTATTATATTATATATTATTAATTTATTATATATTAATTTATTATATATTAATAGTTAATTTAATAGTTAAATTATTAATTAAATTCTTAATTATATTAATTAAATTATTAATTAAAAGTTATATTTTTTATTTAGTTTATATTTTTTATTTAGTTAAGTTATATTTATTTAGTTAAGTTATATTATAGTTATCAGTTATTATAGTTAGTTATCAGTTAAAGTTAAGTTAAATATATTAACTATATGTTAAATTATTAAATGCAATTTTAATAAAGTTAGTTTTAAATATTGTTAAATTATTAAATGCAATTTTAATAAAGTTAGTTTTTTAAATTTCATTATTCATTTTTTTTTTTATTATTATTATTTAATTATTATTTAAAAATTTATTTTATATTATTAATAATTTTTTATTATTTAAAAATATAAATAATTAATTATTAAAATATAAAATAAATATAAATAATTATTTATAATTTATATAATTTAGAATTTTATAATTCATTTTATATTATAATTATTTATATTATAATTAATAAATTAATATAATTTATTTAATATAATTTATAATTAATATAATAAATAATAAATTAATATAATAAATAATAATAAGAATATAAATCATAATAATCATAATATAAATAAACCATATATAAATAAATTTTAAATAAATAATATATAAAAAAAAAAAAAATCTATTTAAATTAAAATAATATCTAGTAATTTAATACTAATCTAGTAATTTTAATAAGAAAAAAAATAAGAAAGTAAAGAATTTGGTATTTTACTGTTTACTGTTTTTTTTTTTGTTTTTGTAGATTTATTTTTTTTTTTACTTTTTTAAGAATTGGCGAATCAGAAATAATTATCAATAACAATTCAATTTCAATTATTATTAAAAAGAAAATTTTTGTTTTCTTATGGAACATATATATCAATATGCATGGATGATACCTTTTATTCCACTTCCCGTTACTATGTTAATAGGATTGGGACTTCTAGTTTTTCCAACAGCAACAAAAAGCATTCGTCGTATATGGGCTTTTCCTAGTATTTTACTCTTAAGCATAGCTGTAGGGTTTTCGATTAATCTATCTATTCAACAAATTAAGGGGAGTTTTATCTATCAATATCTATGGTCTTGGGCCATCAATAATGATTTTTCCTTAGAGTTTGGGTATTTGATTGATCCACTAACTTCTATTATGTTAATACTAATCACTAATGTCGGAATCTTGGTTCTTATTTATAGCGACGCTTATATGTCTCACGATCGGGGATATTTGAGATTTTTTGCTTATCTGAGTTTTTTCAATGCGTCCATGTTGGGATTAGTTACTAGTTCCAATTTAATACAAATTTATATTTTTTGGGAACTGGTGGGAATGTGTTCTTATTTATTAATAGGATTTTGGTTTACACGACCAATTGCAGCAAGTGCTTGCCAAAAAGCTTTTGTAACTAATCGTGTAGGAGATTTTGGATTATTATTAGGAGTCTTAGGTCTTTATTGGATAACGGGTAGTTTTGAATTTAGAGATTTGTTCGAAATAACTAATAATTTGACCCGTAATAACGAGGTAAATTCTTTATTTGTTACTTTGTGTGCTTCATTATTATTCGTTGGTGCAGTTGCGAAATCCGCACAATTCCCTCTTCACGTATGGTTGCCTGATGCTATGGAAGGGCCCACTCCTATCTCAGCTCTTATACATGCTGCTACAATGGTCGCGGCGGGAATTTTTCTTGTAGCTCGACTTCTACCTCTTTTCATAACCATACCTTACATAATGAGTTTTATTTCTTTGATAGGTGTAATAACAGTACTTTTAGGAGCAACCTTGGCTCTTGCTCAAAGAGATATAAAAAGAAGTTTAGCTTATTCTACAATGTCTCAATTAGGTTATATTATGTTAGCTCTAGGTATAGGTTCTTATCGAGCTGCTTTATTCCATTTGATTACTCATGCCTATTCTAAAGCTTTGTTGTTTTTAGGATCTGGATCCATTATTCATTCAATGGAACCTATTGTTGGCTATTCACCAGATAAAAGCCAGAATATGGTTCTTATGGGCGGTTTAACAAGATATGTTCCAATTACAAGAACTACATTTCTATTAGGTACATTTTCTATTTGTGGTATTCCCCCCCTTGCTTGTTTTTGGTCCAAGGATGAAATCCTTAATGATAGTTGGTTGTATTCTCCAATTTTTGCAATAATAGCTTGTTTCACAGCGGGATTAACCGCATTTTATATGTTTCGTGTGTATTTACTTACTTTTGATGGGAATTTGCGGGTTCATTTTCAAAATTACAGTAGCGCTAAAAATAACTCATTGTATTCAATATCTCTATGGGGAAAAGAAGTACCAAAGGTAGTCAATAAAAATGTATTTTTCTCAACAATAAGAAATCGAGTTTTCTTTTTTTCAAAAGATATAAAAGATATATATATAAATAAAATTAATAATAATCCAAGAATAAACGTCCAATATTTTAGTACTTACTTAGGAAATGGGAAAAAATACACTTCAATGTATCCTCATGAACCAAACAATACTATGCTATTTCCTCTGCTTATATTGGCATTTTTTACTTTGTTCATTGGATTAATAGGAATTCATTTTGATGGAGGAAAAATCGATTTTGATATATTGTCGAAATGGTTAAGTCCATCAACAAACTTTGTTGATCAAAACTCAAATTATTCTGTAAATTCGTATGAATTTTTTACAAATGCAATTTTTTCAGTAAGTATAGCCGTTTTCGGGTTATTCATAGCATATATTTTATACGGATCTATTTATTCTTTTTTCAAAAATTTGGATTTAATCAATTCATTTGTAAAAAAAGGTCCTAAGAGAATTCTCTTGGACCAAATAAAAAAAAGGATATATAATTGGTCATATAATCGGGGTTTCATAGATATTTTTTATACTCGCTTTTTTATCATGAGTATAAGAGTATTAACAAAACTAACTCGTGTTTTTGATAGATATATAATTGATGGAATTACAAATGGGGTTGGTATTGTAAGTTTATTTATAGGTGAAGGAATAAAATCTATCGGGGGGGGACGAATCTCTTCTTATCTATTTTTTTATTTTTTTTATGTATCAATATTATTCTTCTTTTTTTTATGTATAAATTAAATATTA